CCAATTCCTCAGAAGATTCTTCCACAATGGACTCTGATAAGTGAGATTTCGAGTCAATGTTTACAGAATCTTCTTCTGTCCGACGAAATGATTCATCGAAATAATGAGTCACCCGTTCCATTGATACGGACACATCTGAGATCAACAAATGCTCGGGAGTTCCTCTATTCCATCTTTTTCCTTCTTCTTGTTGCTGGATATCTCGTTCGTATACATCTTCTCTTTGTTTCCCGAGCCTCTAGTGAGTTACAGACAGAGTTAGAAAAGATCAAATCTTTGATGATTCCATCATACATGATGGAATCTCGAAAACTTCTGGATAGGTATCCTACATCTGAAATGAATCCTTTCTGGTTAAAGAATCTCTTTCTAGTTGTTCTGGAACAATTAGGAGATTCTCTGGAAGAAATACGGGGTTCTGCTTCTGGTGGCAACATGCTATTGGGTGGTGGTCCCGCTTATGGGGTCAAATCAATCCGTTCTAAGAAGAAATATTGGAAGATCAATCTCATCGATCTCATACCAAATCCCATCAATCGAATCATTTTTTCGAGAAATACGAGACATCTAAGTCGTACAAGTAAAGAGATCTATTCATTGATAAGAAAAAGAAAAAACGTGAACGGTGATTGGATTGATGAGAAAATAGAATTCTGGGTCGCGAACAGTGATTCGATTGATGATGAAGAAAGAGAATTCTTGGTTCAGTTCTCCACCTTAACGACAGAAAAAAGGATTGATCAAATCCTATTGAGTCTGACTCATAGTGATCATTTAACAAAGAATGACTCTGGTTATCAAATGATTGAACAACCGGGATCAATTTCCTTACGATACTTAGTTGACATTCATCAAAAGGATCTAATGAATTATGAGTTCAATAGATCCTGTTTAGCAGAAAGACGGATATTTCTTGCTCATTATCAGACAATCACTTATTCACAAACCTCGTGTGGGGCTGATAGTTTTCATTCCCCTTCCCCATCTCCTCATGGAAAACCCTTTTCGCTCCGCTTAGCCCTATCCCCTTCTAGAGGTCTTTTAGTGATAGGTTCTATAGGAACTGGACGATCCTGTTTGGTCAAATACCTAGCGACAAACTCCTATGTTCCTTTCATTACGGTATTTCCGAACAAGTTCCTGGATGACAAGCCTAAAGGTTATCTTCTTGATGATATCGATATTGATGATAGTGACGATATTGATGATAGTGATGATGACCTTGATATTGATACGGAGCTGCTAACTATGACGAATGTGCTAACTATGTATATGACGCCGAAAATAGACCGATTTGATATAACCCTTCAATTCGAATTAGCAAAAGCAATGTCTCCTTGCATAATATGGATTCCAAACATTCATGATCTGCATGTGAATGAGTCGAATTACTTATCCCTCGGTCTATTAGAGAACTATCTCTCCAGGGATTGTGAAAGATGTTCCACTGGAAAGATTCTTGTTATTGCTTCGACTCATATTCCCCAAAAAGTGGATCCCGCTCTAATAGCTCCGAATAAATTCAATACATGCATTAAGATACGAAGGCTTCTTCTTCCACAACAACGAAAGCACTTTTTCATTCTTTCATATACTAGGGGATTTCACTTGGAAAAGAAGATGTTCCATACTAACGGATTCGGGTCCATAACCATGGGTTCCAATGCGCGAGATCTTGTAGCACTTATCAATGAGGCCCTATCAATTAGTATTACACAGAAGAAATCCATTATAGAAACTAATACAATTAGATCAGCTCTTCATAGAAAAACTTGGGATTTTCGATCCCAGATAAGATCGGTTCAGGATCATGGGATCCTTTTCTATCAGATAGGAAAGGCTGTTACACAAAATGTACTTCTAAGTAATTGCCCCATAGATCCTATATCTATCTATATGAAGAAGAAATCATGTAAGGTAGGGGATTCTTATTTGTACAAATGGTACTTCGAACTTGGAACGAGCATGAAGAAATTCACGATACTTCTTTATCTTTTGAGTTGTTCTGCCGGATCGGTCGCTCAAGATCTTTGGTCTTCATCCAGACACGATGAAAAAAATTGGATCACTTCTTATGGATTCGTTGAGAATGATTCTGATCTAGTTCATGGCCTATTACTATTATTACTATTAGAAGTAGAAGGCGCTCTGGCTCTGGCGGGATCCTCACGGACAGAAAAATATTGCAGTCAGTTTGATAATAATCGAGTGACATTACTTCTTCGGTCCGAACCAAGGAATCAGTTAGATATGATGCAAAATGGATCTTGTTCTATCGTTGATCAGGGATTTCTATATGAAAAATACGAATCGGAGTTTGAAGAAGGGGAAGGGGCCCTCGATCCGCAACAGATAGAGGAGGATTTATTCAATCACATAGTTTGGGCTCCTAGAATATGGCGCCTTTGTGGCAATCTATTTGATTGTATCAAAAGGCCCACTGAATTGGGATTTCCCTATTGGACTGGGTCATTTCGGGGCAAATGGATCATTTATCATA